TATCGACGGCGTGAATAATTTTGATAATATATCAAAGTCTATTCCTTCTTGATTCAAAGGAATTCCTATGGCTCCAATAAACAAAGTAAATAAAAGCAATACAAGCATAGGAAATAGAATAGTATTGTCTGATTCATGGGGATAATAGAAAGTTCTTGTATTAAGTCCAAAATTTTCAACAGTAATAAAAATTTGATTTCTTACATTATTACCAATTTTATATGGTTTCTTGCAAAAAAAAGAAGATCGTTTCATATTATTCATAGTTAATAATGGTACTAACCCAAAATTGCTATTAAGTTTTTTTTCTTTTTCTTTACCCCATAAAGAGATTGAATAGAAGGAGCGACTTTTTGTTCCACTATAATTTATAAAATAAGTGTTTAAATGTCCTTCAAAAGTAAGTAAATAAATCCGAAACATATAAAATGCGGTTAATCCCGCTGTTGAACAAGCTATTATTGCAAAAATTGGCGAAAACAACAAACTATCATTAAGAATTTCATCTTTAGACCAAAAACAAGCAAGGGGGGGAATACCACAAAGAGAAAGTGTTCCTACTAAAAAGGCGGTTTTTGTAATCGGAACGTGTTTTGTCAAACCACCCATAAGAATCATATTCTGACTTTTATCGGGAGAATATCCAACTATAGCTTCCATTGAATGAATAATGGATCCAGATCCTAAAAACAACAAAGCTTTCGAATAAGCATGAGTAATCAAATGAAATAAAGCGGATCGATAAGACCCCATACCTAGAGCTAACATCATATAACCCAGTTGAGACATTGTAGAATAGGCTAAACCTCTCTTAATGTCTTTTTGAGCAAGAGCTAAAGTGGCTCCTAAGAGTACTGTTATTATACCTATCAAAGATATTATATACATTATAGAAGGGATAACTATAAAAAGAGGAAGAAGACGAGCTAGAAGAAAAATTCCCGCCGCTACCATAGTAGCAGCATGTATAAGAGCCGAAATAGGAGTAGGGCCCTCCATTGCATCAGGTAACCATACATGAAGAGGAAATTGTGCGGATTTAGCAATAGAACCCACAAATAATAGAAATGAACACAAAGTAAGGAATAAGGGATTTCCTCTATTATTTAAAATGAAATTATTGAATATTTCGAACAAATCCTGAAATTCGAAACTGCCTGTTATCCAATAAAGACCTAAAATTCCTAATAATAAACTAAAATCCCCTACACGATTAGTTACAAAAGCTTTTTGACAAGCATTCGCTGCAATAGGTCGTGTGAACCAAAAACCTATTAATAAATACGAACACATTCCAACTAATTCCCAAAAAAAATAAACTTGGATCAAATTAGAACTAGTAACTAATCCTAACATTGAAGTATTAAAAAAACCCATATAAGCAAAAAACCTCAGATATCCTTGATCATGAGACATATAATTGTCACTATAAATCAGAACCAAAATTCCAACAGTTGTAATTAATATTGACATAATAGAAGTAAGTGGATCAATAAAGTAACCGACCTCAAAAGAAAAGTCATTATTTATGGTCCAAGACCATACATTTTGATGAATGCAACTTAGAACAATTTGTTGAACAGATAGATAGAGTGAAAAGATCATAACTATACTTAACAAAAAAATACTAAGAAAAGTCCACATACGTCGAAGGTTTTTTGTTGCTGTTGGAAAAAGTAGAAGTCCAACTCCTAGTAAAATAGGTACTGGAAGTGGAATAAAAGGGATGATCCATGAATATTGATATGTATGTTCCATAAAATAAAAAACCCTTTTTTATTTTATTCTTAAATTTATTATTTCTTATTCACTGGTTTGTATATATATTTTTTTGAAAAGGAGACAATAAAAAAGCCCGTGATTTCAAACCTAAATAGAAATTTTTTCGAATTAGTATACTCCTTCATAAATCTTTGAAAAGAAATATATATTCAAATCAAAAAATGAGAAGTGATTAAATAATATTAGTAAGTTACTGTCAAAAAAATTCTTTGTCTTTTTTTTTTACTACTAAATAAAATGAAATAAAATTGTGATTTTATGCAGATACAGAAAAAGTGAATTAGAATTCCGTATTACAATAATTTATATACATATATTAAGAATAGAACAAAGATTTACACGCCAAAAAAAAGACTTAATATTAATTATATAATCAAAAAATTTACCTAAAAAAAAGTGATTTTAGTTTGATTATTTAGAATTATTAAGGAATGAGTTTTAATTTTTAATTATGGAATTTAGTTATTGTCTTCCAGTCCACTAAGCGAGCTTTTTTTTTTTGCAAGAAATATTAGTATAATCGATCTTTTTTTTTACATATGAAGTGAAGAAATTTCATCATTTTTTTTTTATAATAAAATCTATCAGTATAGATTAATTAAATGAGCACTCTCATATGGATTTAAAAAGTAAAAAAAAAAAAGTAAAAAAAAGTTGGGTTTTAAACTTTTGAATGTCTTTTTTGTTTTTAAAATAATATATAATAAAATTTGAAAGAAAAAAATCACTCGATATAGAGTACGAAAGAATAGAATAATAAATGTCTTTGACATCCAATTATACCACTGAAAAACTTTTTTTTTTCATTTTTGAATGGCAGTTCCAAAAAAACGTACTTCTATCTCGAAAAAGCGTATTCGTAAAAAAACTTGGAAAAGGAAGGGATATTGGACATCGTTGAAAGCTTTTTCGTTAGGGAAATCACTTTCTACAGGTAATTCCAAAAGTTTTTTTGTACAACAAAATAAATAAAAAACACTAGAATAATTAGAATTAGCCTAACTTAAAAACTGAAAAACACATTTTTTATAAAAAAAAAAAATAATAATAATAAATAGGAACTAAAAGAAAAAAAAAATAAAGATAATATATAGATAAAAAAAGAAAAGTTCACATTTCTTTTTTCTTTTTTTTACAAAAAAGGGATTCTTTTTTCCCTATGACAAACTTTATGCAATAATAAATAAAGATCTTGTATTTCCTCGTTAAGAGGAAATACAAGATCTTTAAGCGAGATCAATAGGTTCTTTAAATTAATTTAAGTGAAATATTTTGCACTTTATACCTTTAGGAATTCTTATTTCTCTGAATTATTATATTCTTTACTTGGAATCAAAGTTATAAAAGCATCTATTCACACTAAGTTAATATTAGATAATAATAATAAATAATAATATATGATATGATTTTTAAGTGATCAAAAAATATTATGTTTGTACTGTTTGTACAATATAAAAAAATGCATCAAAAAATCTATTTGGATTAGTATTTTTTTTTCATTTCTCTTGAGTAATAAGGATTTTGGATAAGTTTTAATTTTTAGAAAAAGCCTTTTTTTTTAATGGAACTGAGAAATTCAATTTAGAGTTTTCTCTTTGAGTTGAAGTCCCAACTACTTTAATTTAGTTACATTTTCATTGTATTCTAGAAAAAAATATAAAATACAAAAAGTGAATTCAAATAATTTCAAATAACTCAGAAAAAAAAGATCTTAATGGAATTAAAACCCCAAATACCTATTTAAACAAATGAATTGGCTTCTTTATTTCAATTTAAATCTCGACGATTAAATAAAAACTTATTAGTATTATTTTGAACAAGTTGCCGCTATGGTGAAATTGGTAGACACGCTGCTCTTAGGAAGCAGTGCTAGAGCATCTCGGTTCGAGTCCGAGTAGCGGCAAAAGATCTTATAAAAGAGATCTTATAAGTTTTATAATAAAATTAATACCCGATTTTTTTTTATAAAATCGGGTAAGGTAAAACCTAGTATTAATTTATTAATTTTTAACAAATTTTTTATGATTTTTTCAATTTTAGAGCATATATTAACTCATATATCTTTTTCGGTCGTTTCAATTGTACTGACAATTTATTTTTTCACTTTATTAGTTAATTTAGATGAAATCATAGGATTTTTTGATTCATCAGATAAAGGAATTGTAATTACATTTTTTGGTATAACAGGATTATTATTAACTCGTTGGATTTATTCCGGACATTTTCCATTAAGTAATTTATATGAATCATTAATTTTTCTTTCATGGGCTTTTTCAATTATTCATATGGTTTACTATTTTAATAAAAAACAAAAAAATCACTTAAACGCAATAACTGCGCCAAGTGCTATTTTTATTCAGGGTTTTGCTACTTCAGGTCTTTTAAACAAAATGCCTCAATCATTAGTACCAGCTCTCCAGTCCCAGTGGTTAATGATGCACGTTAGTATGATGATATTAGGCTATGGCGCTCTGTTATGCGGATCATTATTATCAATAGCGCTTCTAGTCATTACATTTCGCAAAGTCGGACCTACTTTTTGGAAAAAGAATATAAATTGGAAAAAGAATATAAAAAAAAAATTTTTTTTTTATGAATTATTTGAATTATTTTCTTTTTATGTACTTTACTATATAAACATAAACGAAAGAAATTCTATTTTACTACAACAAAACAGTAATTTTCGTTTTTCTAGAAATTATTATAGGTATCAATTGATTGAACAATTAGATTATTGGAGTTTTCGTATTATTAGTCTTGGATTTATCTTTTTAACCGTAGGCATTCTTTCAGGAGCTGTATGGGCTAATGAGACATGGGGTTCATATTGGAATTGGGATCCAAAAGAAACTTGGGCATTTATTACTTGGACCATATTCGCAATTTATTTACATATTAAAACAAATAGGAATGTTAGGGGTATAAATGCTGCAATTGTGGCTTCGATAGGCTTTCTTTTAATTTGGATATGCTATTTTGGCGTCAATCTTTTAGGAATAGGTTTACATAGTTATGGTTCATTTACATCGAATTAAATAAAAATTAACCAAAAAATAAAGGAATCCAAATCAAAAAGAATAGCATCTATATATAACTTAAATATAAATTAAGAAATCTAGTTTAGTTTTAGTAGTAAATAATCAAGAACCTTTTGAATCAAGTAGTACAATGATTCAAAAGGTTCTCACAATACAAAGAACAAAGACTTCTGATTACAATTAAATTGAATCCTTTTTTGTTCTTTCCTGAAAACTATCCATAAAAATAATTAGATAAAATGGATTCGACCTTGTCACTTGCTAATGAGAGCACAAAATCAGGATAAATCCCAATACCAATTATTGGTAGAAGAATAGAGATTGAAAGAAATAACTCTCGGGGTCCAGAATCAAAAAAAGAAAAGTTTTTCGCATTAATTAACTTGTATCCATAGAACATTTGGCGTGACATAGATAATAAATATATAGGCGTTAATATCATTCCAATTGCCATTACAAAAATAATTAAAATTTTTGAAATTAAGAAATATTTTTGGCTGGTAATTATTCCAAAAAAAACGATTAATTCTGCAACAAAACCACTCATGCCCGGTAATGCAAGGGAAGCCATCGATAATATAGTGAACATTGTAAATATCTTTGGAATGGAGATAGCCATTCCACCCATTTCATCAAGATAAACAAGCCGAATTCTATCATAACTCGTTCCTGCCAAGAAAAAAAGTGCAGCGCCAATAAATCCATGAGAGATTATTTGTAAAATAGCTCCATTAAGTCCAGGATCCGTTATAGAACCAATACCTATAATTATAAAACCCATATGAGATACAGAAGAATAGGCTATTCTCTTTTTTAAATTACGTTGACCGGGAGATGTTGAAGCTGCATAAATGATTTGGATTGTACCGACTACCATCAACCAAGGAGAAAACATAGAATGGGCGTGAGGTAATAATTCCATATTAATTCGAACCAACCCGTATGCTCCCATTTTTAATAAGATTCCAGCGAGAAGCATACAGGTACTGTAATGTGCCTCACCGTGGGTGTCAGGTAACCAAGTATGTAAAGGTATAATCGGTGATTTGACGGCAAAAGCAATAAGAAATCCAATATAAAAAAGTATTTCGAGTGTGACAGGATAGGATTGATTAGCTAATAGTTCTAAATTTAATGTTGGTTCGTTCGAACCATATAAACTTATACCTAAAACTCCTATTAATAAAAAAATAGAACTTCCTGCAGTGTATAAAATAAATTTTGTAGCTGAATACAGACGTTTCTTTCCACCCCACATGGATAAAAGTAGATAAACGGGAATTAATTCTAATTCCCACATGATGAAAAAAAGTAAAAGATCCCGACAAGAAAATGATCCGATTTGACCACTATACATTGCTAACATAAGGAAATGGAATAATCGGGAATCCCGAGTAACTGGAAAAGCCGCTAAAGTTGCTAAAGTAGTAATAAATCCCGTCAGTAAAATTGTTCCTATAGAAAGTCCATCTATTCCCAGTCTCCAGTAAAAATCAAAAAAATTGATCCATTTATAATCTTCGGACAGTTGAATTAATGGATCGTCCATTTTAAAATTATAACAAAAAGCGTAAGTCGTTAGAAGAAGTTCTAAGATACAAATGGATATAGTATACCATTTATTGACTTTATTTCCCCTATGCGGAAGAAATAACATTAAAGAACCGGCAGATATTGGAAAAACAACAATTATTGTTAACCAAGGAAATTGATTCGTGGTAAAGACAAGATACACCAGGTCCAAAGAACGCGTACTCAAAAAAAATAGATAAATAAAAAAATCTAATTTAACTTTTTTGAGTACGAGTACTTGTCAATAAAAAAAAAAAAAAAGAAAATGTATTCCAAATTTATTCAAATGAGGTTTTCGGTAAGGTATCAATAAGCTAGACCCATGCTTCGAGTTGTTTCATGCCATAAATAAACTCGAACGCTCAAAAAATCCGTTGGACAGGCAGATTCACATCTCTTACAACCAACACAGTCCTCGGTTCGTGGAGCGGAAGCTATTTGCTTAGCTTTACATCCATCCCAAGGTATCATTTCTAATACGTCTGTAGGGCATGCTCGGACACATTGAGTACATCCTATACAGGTATCATAAATTTTTACTGAATGTGACATAGGATCTATAGTTTTTTTAATGTCATAAATTTTCAATCTAGTAAACTTATAACTAAAATGATATATTAAAATACTAGATGAAGCAATGATTTCCTTTAATATAATTTTTGTAATGAATTCTGGCTCAATTTATTAAAAAAAAGGAGCTAAAATACTTTGATTTCTTAGATTTTCACAAATAGAATCTAGTAAGTCATAACCTATTATATATATATGCAAAATTTCAACCTATAATTTTTTGATTTTTGCTACTTATTTAATAAGGTCGATTGGTTGATGCGAGTTGATTTTCTGTTACGATAAATTGATGAGACTATAGCTAATCCAATAGCTGCTTCAGCGGCTGCAATTGCTATAACAAAAATGCAGAAAATATCCCCCTTTAGTTGGGAATTATCAAAAAAATCAGAAAATGTTACGAAATTAATATTAACTGCATTGAGTATAAGTTCAAGACACATAAGAGCCCTAACCATATTTCGACTCGTGATCAATCCATAAAGACCAATCAAAAATAAATAGGCACTCAAAACAAGTACATGTTCGAGTATCATTCAGCAACTCCTTATCAATTTTGATTCATTTCAATATGAATAATAAAAATAATTCACCGGATTGAATCAATTAGAATAAAAAAAAAGTACGAATAAAAACTATATCAGGGAAAAAATTTTTCACATATATATCAAATCTAAAAATGTCTTTTTTCAATATGAAATAGTATTAAATCAAATTGAATTGAATGCACAGAAAAAAAATATCATAACATACACAAAGTTTTCTTTGGTCTTTACTAATTAGAACGTTTTTTATTGACGAGCCACAGAAATTGCACCTATCAAAGCAACTAAAAGAATTATTGAAATGAGTTCAAATGGAAGAAAAAAATCTGTTGATAAATGAATTCCTATTTGTTGACTATTACTTATTAAATCTTGCTCTAGAATCTGGTTTAATCTTGTAGTCCAAATAACCCCGTACCATGACGTATCGAGAATAGTAGAAATTAATAAAAAAAGAATAGTTGTACAAACCAATGAAGTAATCCCATCCCCAACGGTCCACAGATTGAAATCTGTGGAATATTCTGAATCATTCATGAACATCACAGCAAATATGATTAAAACATTTATTGCCCCCACGTAAATAAGGAGTTGTGCAGCAGCTACAAAATGGGAATTTGATAGAATATACAATAAAGATATACAAACAAGAACAAATCCTAAGGAAAAGGCTGAAAATATTGGGTTGGGAAGTAATACCACTCCCAGACCTCCTACTAGAAGACCGGATCCCAGAAAAAGTAAAAGAAAATCATGTATTGGTCCAGGCAAATCCATTATATTATAAAAAAAAAGAAAAAAATCGAAATCCTTTTCATGACCTTATTAATTTAACCGGGAATTTTATTTTTAATATGTTTCTATTTTAATATGTTTCTAATAGAGTGAAATTAGAATCTAATGGATATTAATTGATGTAGATACAATTATTCGACAGTTTCGCTTTTTTTTATTCTAACTAGTGGATTTTCAACCTATCCATTTAAAGAAAGTAATTACGAATATATTATATTAAAAGAATGAGCCTTAATACTTAATATTATTATATAAATAAAATACAAGTTTTTAATTAAATTCTTTATATAATTCAACAATTTTGAATTCTTTTTTTAATAAAATTGATGGGTTTACCCCCCTTTTTTTTGAGGTGAAGTCAAAATTGTTCGAATAGTGTAATCGTCAATTACTGACATTGGTAAACGACCCAAAGCTATTTGATTATAATTCAATTCGTGACGATCATAAGTTGAAAATTCATATTCTTCAGTCATTGACAAACAATTTGTTGGACAATACTCAACACAATTACCACAAAATATACAAATTCCAAAATCAATACTGTAATTAAGCAATCGTTTTTTTCGAATATTTGTTTCGAATTTCCAATCAACAACAGGCAGATCTATAGGACATACTCGAACACATACTTCACAAGCAATGCATTTATCAAATTCGAAATGGATTCGGCCGCGGAAACGTTCCGATGTTATTAATTTTTCATAAGGATATTGAATAGTTACAGGTAAACGATTTGTGTGGGATAAGGTAATCATGAAACCTTGACCAATATACCTTGCAGCTCGTAGAGTTTGTTGACCATAATTCATGAACCCGGTTATCATAGGAAGCATATTGTAATTATCTATGAATAATTTTCTCTTTATTTATTTCTCTTGTTTAAAACAAGTAATGAATATGTTGGATTCATTTTCAATTTAGAGTGAAAAGAGTTCGAAAGAAGTTGTTAATAATAGATTACCAAGGGAAATCGGTAAAAGAAATTTCCATCCAAGATTTAATAGTTGATCCATTCTTAGCCTAGGTAAAGTCCATCTTGTTGCGATAGAAATAAACAAGAACAAATAAGTTTTAGCTAATGTAATAAAGATACCAATTGTTGTTCCAAAAATTTGATCCCTTTCAAATAGCTCCAGAATAGATATATACGGAATAGAACTATTCCAACCGCCTAAGTATAGAACTGTTACAAATAATGAGGAAATTAATAGATTTAGATAAGAAGCAACGTAAAATAAACCAAATTTGATACCTGAATATTCAGTTTGATAACCTGCTATTAATTCTTCTTCCGCTTCTGGTAAATCAAACGGTAACCTCTCACATTCTGCTAGGGAAGAAATTAGAAAAATGATAAAACCTATAGGTTGACGCCACAAATTCCATCCCCAAAAACCATATTTTGATTGTGCCTCAACGATATCAACTGTACTTAAACTGTTAGATAATCCTAGTCGGTGATAACATTACTATTCTCACCGCTATTACAAAACCGTACATGAGGTCTTCGCCTCATACGGCTCCTCGGGGGCCATAAAAAAATATAAGGACCAGATTGGTATTATTTAGATGGATATGATGTGTTCTAAAATAGATTATATAGAAATATATCTGGGGTCCCGAATTATACCAATGGAATTCTGTCTGCTCAAATTCTAAGAAAAAAAGCGCTTCGGAATTCATCTAATCCTTTACAAATTTTATTTGTTGAGTAATAACTTAATCCTTTAATAAACTACTCCTTGTAAAAATAAAAAGAGGTATTTCAGCCCATCGTGGTTTTCAATTACGAAAAAGAATTAGACATCCTATTAATTTATTATTCATGCCAGAAATTCTATTTTAGTTTATAAATATATGAAAAAAATATCCTTGTTTCGTTGCTATTCTTCTTTCTTTTTTAGAAATAAAGTGGGTGGACTTAAAAAATAAAGGATTATTTCGTTTCTGATAGTCATTACATTTATCGGTGGATAGGAGCATACTCTGAATCGGAATCTTGGGGAGTACTGTCTGATCATTTCTACTAATTTAAAGCCCCAATAAACCTTCTTTTTTTTTTTATCTTATGTTATGCATAAATATCCTTTTCAATTTGGTTAATCTCTATTACAAATTCTTTATGTATTTTGGTGTTTCTAACCATCCACTCATTTTTACCTAATTGACGCTCACTTTGTAATACATATATGTTAATCTATATAACTGATAGTTAAAACGTAATATGATTACTATTTTTAACCCGCTTCAAGCCAGGATGACTAATCAACCAACCTTGGGGTAAAGTGATTCTTATGCTTATGTTTATTTCCGTTTAACCTTTGTACATAGGAAATGAGACTCCATTTTTCTTTTTACTGCTAATTTCTGAGCAGTTTTTTTCACTCATATATAACTATCAAATTCCTTTTATTAAGATTAATCCGAAAGATAAATAGATATATATATATATTCCGTTTTTTATTTTTAACTTATTCGTCTAGAAGAAACGGAATAGTAAAAATAAACGTTTATGTTTCAACGAATCGCACGTAGAGATATTGATAAAACACATAGAGTTAATGGTATTTCATAACTAATCGATTGGGCAGCAGCTCGCAGACCACCTAAAAAAGAATATTTATTATTTGATCCATATCCTGACATAAGAAGTCCAATCGGAGCAATACTTGAGATGGCAATCCATAAAAAAATACCGATATTGAGATCCGCTAAAACAAGGTGATTGCTAAAGGGAATTACTGAATAACTTAGTAAAATGGAGATAACTGCTATAGATGGTCCAATACTAAATAAAGGAGTATTTCCTCTAGATGGACGAAGATCTTCTTTGAAAAGTAGTTTTGTCCCGTCGGCTAGAGCTTGAAGAATTCCCAACGGGCCGGCGTATTCAGGTCCAATACGTTGTTGTATCCCTGCGGATATTTCTCTTTCTAACCACACAATTACTAGTACACCTGTTATGATTCCCAATACAAGAGAAAATATAGGGACAAATATCCATATGAGTCCATATACCTCTTTTAAAGATTCCAATCTAACAAAAGAATTTATAGTTTGTACTTTTGTTGCATAAATTATCATTTTAACGATCAACTTCTCCCATAATTATATCTATGCTACCGAGTATCGTCATAATATCAGCCAATTTCATTCTTTTAACTAGTTCAGGAAGAATTTGCAAATTAATAAAACCTGGTGGTCGGATTTTCCATCTCCAAGGAAAACCACTTTGATCTCCTATGAGAAAAATTCCCAATTCCCCTTTTGGAGCTTCAACTCTTACATAAAGTTCTTGTTTTGATAATTCAAAAGTAGGAGAAGGTTTTTTACTAATGAATCGATATTCAAAATCATTCCATTCTGGATTCCTTTTTCTATCCAAGCCTCTGCTTTCTAAATTTTCATAGGGACCCCCCGGAAGTCCTTCCAGAGCCTGTTGAATAATTTTGATGGATTCTGTCATTTCGCTAAGTCGTACTAAATAACGAGCTAATGAATCTCCTTGTTTTTGCCACTGAATTTCCCATTCAAATTCATCGTAAGACTCATAACGATCAACTTTACGAAGATCCCATGGTATTCCGGATGCGCGTAGCATTGGTCCGGATAAACCCCAATTTATTGCTTGTTCCCCATCAATAATCCCAACTCCTTCAACCCGTTCTAAAAAAATAGGATTTCGTGTAATCAGTTTTTGATATTCAACAACCTCTGTTAAAAAATAATCACAAAAATCCAAGCATTTATCTATCCAACCATAAGGTAAATCAGCCGCTATTCCTCCAATACGAAAAAAATTATGCATCATTCTCATACCGGTGGCAGCTTCGAATAGATCATATACAAATTCTCGTTCTCTGAAAATATAGAAAAAGGGAGTCTGTGCACCAATATCTGCCATAAAAGGGCCGAGCCATAACAGATGAGAAGCTATACGACTCAATTCCAGCATAATTACTCTGATATAGCTGGCCCTTTTAGGAACTTGAATATTTCCCAATTGTTCTGGTCCATTTACTGTTATTGCTTCTGTAAACATAGTAGCTAAATAATCCCATCGCGTTACATAAGGTAAATATTGTATAATTGCTCGATTTTCTGCAATTTTTTCCATTCCTCTGTGTAAATAACCCAATATGGGTTCACAGTCAACAACATCCTCACCGTCTAGAGTAACAATTAAGCGAAGAACACCATGCATGGATGGGTGGTGAGGTCCCATATTGACTATCATAAGATCTTTTCCTGGAACTGTTCTCTTCATAAGTTTTTCCTTGATTCGTTCTGGCATGAATTAGATTGCTGAAAAAGAAGTTTATCAAAAAATTGAAGATCTAAAAAATTAACTAATTCACAATTTTGGAATTTAACGAGTTTTTAATTCCCGAATATTCAACTGATTAATTAATTCTTTATAACGTACTCCATTTTTTTTTGACAAATAAGCCAGCAGTCGTTGACGTTTTCCCAGAATTTTTCGTAGACCCCTCTGAGATAAATAATCTTTTCTGTGCAATTCCAAATGTGAAGTAAGTCTTCGTATCTTATTCGTGAAACTGAATACTTGAAATTCAACAGATCCCCTGCTTTCTTCTTTTTTTTCTTGAAATGAAATGAATGCATTTTTTATCATAAAACGAAATCCTTCCCTTTTTAATATGAATTGAAAGATATGAATTTTACTGATCAGTAATAATAATGGTAGTTTCTTTGTACAAGGATCTGAATTTAATTATCAACTTCGTAATTCTTAATTTTATCAAAAAAAGTCTAAATTTAGATCTAAAAAAGGAGGATTCTGTTAATTTATTTATGGATCCGCTCTGATTGGTATCTATGTCATTGATTAAATGAATCTAATGTATAAAGATTGAATTTAAAACAATCCCTCATATTTGTGCATAGAATAGTTTTCATATACCGTAACTTATATATTATATATAGGAATATAGTAAAACGGATTTATCATGAATGAATTTTAAATCGCGTATACATATGTATTCTTATCATACTGAAATGATTTCCGTTAGTAGTATTAAACCAATAGCGATTCATACAAGCTAAATCTTCTAATATAAAATTGGGCCAAAGAAAGGATTTTAATTGAATTAGGTTTTTTTTATCCTTATCAAGATCTTTCTTTTTAGGCAAAACTGTGGTCAAGTTTTTAATCTTCTTATCAAATTTTGAATTTCTATCCCTCGCATTTTTTTTTTTTAAGTTGAAACAAATTAGAATTCGAAATTCTCTACGTCGTTTAGGGGATAGAATATTTTCAGGGACAAAGAAATCATAATTCTTTTTTTTATCAATATAGCTTTTTTTTTTGTATCTTTTACTTCTTTTTTGTTTCTTTTTATCAACCAATGAAATACTTATGGTTCTATATATAATAAGTTGTCGGTCATTTTTTACAGACAAGCGGATAGGTTCAATAAGAAATATTCCTTTTTTCATTAATTTTGCAAAAGTAAAATTCTTCGCAATCATTAAAATATCTAGGTTGATCTCTCTTTTTTGAATAGAAGATATTATTATCTTGTTTGGATCTTGTAGTGTAAACAAGAGAGAGTATAGGTTTATATTTTGGATAATTTTTTTATAAAAAAAAGCATTCCATTGCAATTGATACTGCGAATATTTTGTGAGAAATAAATCAAGATCCACTTCCGTATGGTTTTTGTATTGTTTTTTATTGTTATGTTTTTTTATCTTCGATTCTGCATAATTTTCTTTAATCTTTTTTTCTTGGGTTGATAGAACTGATTCAATATTTATTTTTTTTTCTTTATCTGATTTTTTTTCATTAAAAAGAAGTAATTTAATTGGTATGACCCACGGTTGCATTTTATATGCACTAGAAAATAATAAAAATTCTGGAAATAAAAAGAATTCAAAATTTGTTATACGATGATTTAGTATTTCTTCATTCATTCCCATCCAATCAAAAAATAAACTTTTTTGATTGGTAAGACTCGTCTTAGTTATTTTATCAATTTTTTGATAATTCTGAACTTTAGTCTTAATATCTTTTTTTTTACTCCTGGTATCAACCCAGGGCTCACTATTTCCTTTTTTTCTAAACCTAAAGTTGATAATTCTCCAATCCAAATATTTTCTATGCCTAATTTGCCTTATACCCCCAAAAGTATATTTTTCTATAAAACAAGAGACTAAACAATTATCTAGAGCAATACCTATAGCCATGTCAAAATTTTTTTCTGTAGAATTAATAGATTTGTAGCAAAAAAGATTATATATAGAATCCTTTTTTAAATTATGTTTTGGATTTAATAACCAGTGGGCCTCAAAAAATTTTTGTTTTTTGTAATTATCAAATTTGTTTTTTTCATATGAATCCTTTTTGGTTAAACTTGGATTTAGAACTAGAGAGTCTTGGTTTATTTTCTGTTTACTTTTTTTGGTTACTAATCTATCCCATGCAATCGGAGGTAAATTGTATTGAGAATTACTTCGTAACCAGCTTTTCCATTGATTTACTTCGAAATTTAAAAAGGTTTTATCTTTCAATTCATAATGACAGATTCCTTGTTCTTGAAAAAAATCTTTTATTTTATTCTTAACAAAAAAGGATGTTATGCATATGTTATATTCAAGAGCAGCCTTTAATTTAGAAAAGTTACTAACTTTAATTTGTGATAATTTGTAAAATACATATGCTTGTGATAAAGAGTATAGGTCATAACTAAAAAATTTTTTTTTGGATAGTAAATTTTTTATAGTTGAAATAAAATAAATGGTATTTTTTTTATTTTGTTCTCCTTTTTCTTCATTTTTGTAAATAGATTTATCAAAAATTGTTTTTGTTGATTCAAAAAAAAGTTGTGTAGTAATTCTTGTAATATTAATGATACCTAGAAAAAGAGGTATAGAGAGTTGTTCAATGCAAAATTTAAAAAAAAAAAAAGATTTACGAATTAATCGAGTATTTTTTCTTTTTAATGTCTGCCAACTTTTTATTGCTGACTCAATTATTTTATAAATATAACGCGGTTTCTTACAACTATTAGTTGGGTTTTCTTTTTCTTTTGAAATTTCTTCTGTTTGATTTCGGATTATTTTTATTCTATCAATTAATTTTTTTTTTTCGCTGGGTGAATAATTTGTCCACTCCCTGGATTTTTTTTGAACAGATAGTTCATGAATCATCTGATTACTCATTATTGAATCTTTTTTTATTTCATTTAATTCATATATTTCTCTCAGGCCAAATAATGGAATTCCATTTTGTTTTGAAAGGTTTTTTTTTTTTTCTTTTATAAAAGGAATGTTTTTGATAATCCAGTTTTTTATTTCTTTTGCGACTTTTAGGAAAATTATTGTTCTTTCCTTGAAAATCCTTAAAACCAGAAAAGACTGAGTTTTGTATTTTTTGATTTTTTTTTTTAATTCTTTAAAAATAGGTTCAAAAAAAGCAGTATTTGTTTTGCCAGAACCAAACGGTAGTTCAGTTTCCATTCCCCAAACTGTTAAAAAACAAAAAATTTTTTTTTCTCCTTTGTCTTTTGTTTTTTTTAGTCGAGCCTTCTGAGATGATTTCAATTTAGATTTATGCCACGGTTTGAGATAAAAAGGAAATAGGATTTTTATCTGAATACCATCCGTTAACCAGTCTTTTGGAAATTCTGTTCCGTATACTGGAACCCCATTAAAAGTACATTTAAGATGTATTTCACGGTTCCAATTCTTTAAATCCTCAGACCACTCGGGAACTTGAAATAATAACAGACGGATGCTATTTTTTATTATTATCAATAAAGGTAATATAATATATTTTCTAAGAATAGATTGAGTTACTAAGAGAAAACTTCTTATTATTGGATATAAGTCCCAAATTTCTGCAATTTCTCGCTGTCTTTTTGCTTCTTTTTTTGCTTCTTCTTCTTTTGTTTCGTTTTCTGTTTGCTTTAGATTTTCTTCTTTTTTTGCTTCTTCTTTTTTTTTTTCTTTTTCTGTTTTTTGTGGTTTTTCTTCTTTTTTTTCAATTTTTTTTTCGTTTTTTTTCAACCCCCATATATCAAACGAAAAAAAAAAAAGTTTATCTATTCTATCAACAAAAAGAGGGGAATGTACTTTTGCTTGAAAAAATTCCCAAATAACAGTTTTACGCCTTTGAGAACGCATGGATCCTTTAATTATCTCTCGATCAAAATCAGATTCATCTGAATAATCGATCAAAGTTATTTCATCTTTTTCATCAGAATTTTGATTATTTTTTAGATTAGTATAAATCTCGTTAGGCGGCTCGTTACAAACCATTACATAGTATCCTTTTCTTGAAACAATTTCAGGATCCCTTAGTACATAATTGTCGCCTTCCAATTGTTCCAACTCACTTGTTAATTTGTATGACCATCGAGGAACTTTTTTATTGATTTCATGTAAATCAATAAAATTTTTTATAAGAGTTTGATTATTGTTATCAGTTCTAACGACATCAAATAAAAATTTGAAAGTTTTTAGTTCTTCTTCTGAATGCATTTTTTCTTCGTGGAGGTTTGAAAAAAAAGAAAGTTTTTTCTTTCTTGACAAAGATTTTCTATTAAATTTTTCTATTGTTTGCTCAAATTTGTGAGAATGAATATTCAGAAGTATACCATGAATCTTGTTTATCCAAGATCCTCCTATATTCTTTTTTATATAGGTTTCGGTTATTATTTTGAATGGAGGTAATTTTTTTATTCTTCCGCGAGAGATCCCATGCAAAAATGGATCATAACTTTTAGGTAAATAGTCTTTTTTAGTTTCGTTATGACAAAATCGAGTCGTTTTTTCCAGTATATTTTCAACAGACCCTTCCTTATCTTCCTTATCTAAAGTTTTAATTCGATTTAAAAATTCGTTTTTTAAGTTTTCCTTTTTTTCTTCATTGATCAAATTCCAACAAGTAGAAACTTGATCAGAGGGTGCTTTTTCTTTTGTAAATGAAGGTATTTTTTTTTTTATCATTTCAAAAAAAATTGAAAGGTGGGGGGGATATGTAAAAGATATTCGTTCTTTTCCATCACTTAGGCATGTATAAAAAAAATATTGTGACATTTCGTTTCTTACAGTATTTTCAATTTTATCATTTTTTATATATCGGTTTGGTCGATTCCATCTTTTATAATCGAAAACTAGAGTTACAAAAGGTTTTTCAAACCATAAAAAATGATCCTCTTTTTTTTTTAT